ATTAAGAGAACTAAATCTTCAAAATGGGCATTTAATGAATACCTTGGTAAAAACTTTTAAGGACGCAGCGCAGCGAAAATTGTAAGTAGGCTTTGGCTTGTTATCTACAAATTTCCTATTGAGTAAACTTTTATTTTATTAAAAAAATGTGAATTGAATCATCTTAGTAACATTGAAAATAAATCAAACGAGAAGTCGTTAGTAACGGTGAGTGAAATCGACTAAAGCTGAATAATATTAAATTTGCGAATTATTTGCCTTAGAAGATTAAAGCTCTGTAGCTTGATTTAATAATTATATTTTTAAACTCTAAGTAATACGAAATTAAATTTTGTAAGAAAATAGGAGATCCACCTTCTAAGCTTTAAATAAGTTTTTAACCGATAGTATACGAGTATCGTGAGAAAAAGGTGAAAATTTCCGTTTTTAAGGATAATTTTGTAATTGAATGTTTATAAGTTTTTCGGAGTTTTGTAAAAACAACGGAGTGCCTTTTGTATAATGAGTCAGTAAGTTAATATATATTGCGAGCTCAAATACTAATATAAAGGCGAATAAATTAAGTGATATATTTTAGACCTGAAACCGAGTGATCTAGCTATGAACAAGTTGAAAATTCGTTAAAATGTTTTTGAGGACTGAACTCACTTATGTTGCAATATAGGGAGATGATTCATAGTTTGGAGTGAAAGGCTAATCAAACTCGGATATAGCCGGTTTTTCACGAAATGTATTTAAGTACTACGTTAAATTAAGTTAACTTTAGGTAGAGTCACAAAATAAATAAGGGGGTTTAATCACTTACTAATTTTATTTTAACTTCAAATTATAGTTAAATAATTATTTAGCAGCCAGTCTATAAGCGATAAGGTTTAGAGACGAAAGGAAAACAATCCAGATCGAATATTAAGATTTCAAAATTATAATTTAGGGAAGAAGATTTAATAAAAATCAAATACAAAAAATTGATAGGCTTAGAAGCAGCCGTTCACTAGAGATAGCGTTTTAGCTCAATATTTTGTTTTATGTAATCAAAAATACAAAGAAACTTTAAATTATATATCGAGATAACGAATTTGTGTAATGGTAGTGAAACGTTCTGTAATATTTATATAATTGTAAAATTATAAATTTTATATCAGAAATGCTAATGCTGACATGAGTAGCGAAAATTATGTCTAAAATCATAATCACTTTATGTTTAAGGGTTTCAATGTAATTTTAAATTCATTGAGTTAGTCGGTCCTTAAGGGGTGAATGAAAATTGTACCCGATAGGAATTTAAATTTTTTTTGAAACTGTCTATATGTAATAAGATTCTCTTACTATGAAAGAAAAATGATTGGTAATTTTATTTTATGATTAGGTATTAAAATACTGTTGATTTTTCCTGGAAAATTATAGACCTCAAAACCGTACTTAAACCGACACAGGTAAACTTGTTAAAGAAATTAAAGTGTCTGAAAAAATTATATTGAAGGAACTCGGCAAATTAACTCTGTACGTTCGCAATAAGGAGAGCCTTTATATCAAAAAGGTATCATAAAAGAAGAAGTAACGACTGGTTAACAAAACCACAGGACTCTGCAAATTATAAAAAAGTATAGAGTCTGACGCCTGCCCAGTGCTTAAAAATGAAATATTTATGTTAAAGCTTAAATTTTAAGTCTAAGTAAACGGCGGTTCTAACTATAAGAATCCTTAGGTAGCGAAATTTCTTGGCGGGTAAATTCCGTCCTGCATGAATGGTGTAACGATTGCTTCACTGTCTCCAATGTAAATTCAGCGAAATTACATAACTCATGAAAATGTGAGTTACTTACAGTAAGACGGAAAGACCCTAGATCCTTTACTTAATCTTTATATTGAAGAAGTTATTTTCTGTAAAAGAATATGTGGGAGTTTTTTAACAAAGTTTGAAATACCACTCAGCGTTTTAATATTTTTCTCAACTTATTTTTTTGAATTTTTAAGGACCGTATAAAGAAGAAAGTTTACTTGGGACGAGTGCCTCCTAAAAAGTAACGGAGGTGTACTAAGGCAAACAACACTTATTTAACTAAATTAAGGAAGCGTATAATAGCATAAGTTTGCTTGACAATTAGATTTATAAATCAAGTTGAGATGAAAGTCAGTTATAGTGACCCAGTATTTAAGTGTGGAATTGATACTGTTTAACAGTTAAAAGGAACTCTAGGGATAACAGATTCATCGTGACTAAAAGTTCTTATTGACGTCACGGTTTGATACCTCGATGTCGACTCATCTTATCCTGAAATAGTAGTAAATTTCAAGGGTCTAGTTGTTCGCTAGTTAAAAAGGTACGTGAGTTGGGTTCAGAACGTCGTGAGACAGTTCGGTCCCTATCTACTGTAAGAAAAGAAAAATATAAGGATCTATTTTTAGTACGAGAGGATCGAAATAGATTAACCTCTGGTGTATTGATTACTAAACCTTGTAGTATTGTCAAGTAGCTAAGTTACTGATATATAAGTATTGAATGAATCAAAAATACTAAAAACGCCTTTTTATTTTTCAAGAATAATCTGAAAGACCATCAGATAAATTGGCTTACAAAAAATTTTAGCGATAAACTTTTTACAAGTACAAAACAATGTCATTAAGATTTTTTAACTTAATCAAAATTATTAATAATGTCTCAAAAAATAAATCCAATTAGTCTTAGACTTGGGGTAACGCAAGTCTGAGATTCAACATTCCAATTTTATGGCAAATCGAATAAAACTTACCAGTCAATTTTTCATAAAAATTATCAAGCGTTTACTTTTATTTCGTGTATCCATAACTGCTCAGAATTTTTACTAGGGAATTTTGTAGCTCATTTTAATAGGAATTATACTTCCATTGATTTTTTTTGTTCAATTAGTAAACCAGATAAAATTTGTTTAAACTTAAACCAAATCTCCGATATTATTTCTTGCTGATATGATTCTAAAATTTTTTTGTTCCCATATCAAAAAATGAATTGATTTTCTTCCACTAAGCTAATTTCTAATTATGTTAAATTTTTATTAAGTCAAAATTTGAATCCAACAATAATTTTGAAAGACTTAGGTTCTTTTTTTGAGCTTCAATTTGAGTCAGAAAAAATTATTAATTCCGTTAAAGGTCCCTTAAAAGTCCAGTTAAAAGGATTCAAAATTAAGTTAACAGGTCGTTTTGATAATTCAAGAAATCAATTATCAAAAAATATTGTTAATAAGATGGGAGCTTTACCTTTGACATCACTTAAGAGTTATTTAGAGTTCACAAGTACAGAAATCTACACAAAATTGGGTACTTGTGGTCTACAAATTTGGCTTTTTTATAAAATTAATTAATTTAGCCATGCGTATTGATAAAAAAACTCATAATAAATACTCTAACAAAATTTCTCAACCTAATCATTTATTGCGATTTGGAAGATTTGGCATAAAAACTACTAATTTTGGCAGAATAACTAGAAATCAGATTAATTCTATCGAACGAGATCTAATATGTAAGTTAAGAGTTTTAACTAACAGTAAAAATACTAAATTTTGAAACTGTATTATACTAAATCTAAATCTAACAAAATTAAGTTTAGAGTCAAGAATGGGTAAAGGTAAAGGTAACATTTATACAAAAGCTATATTTTTAAAGCCAGGTACAGTTATATTTGAATTTGATAAAATATCATTTCAACATATTCAAGAAGTTTTTGAATTTATTAAGAAAAAAATGCCCGCAAAGATAACTTTGTTATCGAGACAGCTTTAATTTTTTTTGGGAGAGAAACTTAAAGGTTGAGTGTTAGTCTGTCGCATTAAAAGTTGCGGGTTCGAGTCCCGTCTCTCTCGTTTTATATATGTAAATAGATATTAAAAAAGGACAGTATAAAGTTATATTTTAAAAATGCAAATTTTTTTTACACAATGAGTTTCACGTTGAATTTTTTCTACCAATCATAAAGATATCGGTACTCTTTATTTAATTTTTGGTGCATTTTCTGGAATTTTAGGAGGTTGTATGTCAATGTTAATTCGTATGGAGTTAGCTCAACCAGGCAATCATTTACTTAATGGTAATCACCAACTTTATAATGTTTTGATAACAGCGCATGCTTTTTTGATGATTTTTTTTATGGTGATGCCTGTAATGATTGGAGGCTTCGGTAACTGACTAGTTCCTATCATGATAGGTAGTCCAGATATGGCTTTTCCCAGACTGAACAATATTTCTTTTTGATTATTACCTCCTTCACTATGTTTATTGCTAACTTCTGCTTTTGTAGAAGTCGGAGTAGGAACCGGCTGAACTGTTTACCCTCCACTCAGTTCAATACAAAGCCATTCTGGTGGTGCTGTAGATCTTGCTATATTTAGTCTTCATGTTGCAGGTGCTTCATCTATACTAGGAGCAATTAATTTTATTTCGACTATTATTAATATGCGTAATTCTGGACAAAGTATGTACAGAATGCCATTGTTTGTTTGGTCTATTTTCGTCACTGCATTTTTACTTTTACTAGCAGTACCTGTATTAGCTGGGGCAATCACAATGCTTTTAACAGATCGCAATTTTAATACTGCATTCTTTGATCCCGCGGGTGGAGGTGATCCGATTTTATATCAGCATTTATTTTGGTTTTTTGGACATCCAGAGGTTTACATCTTAATTCTGCCAGGTTTTGGGATGGTTAGTCATATTGTATCAACTTTTTCTCGGAAACCAGTTTTTGGTTATATCGGAATGGTTTATGCTATGGTTTCTATAGGGGTTTTAGGATTTATTGTTTGGGCACACCATATGTATACGGTTGGTCTTGACGTTGATACACGAGCGTACTTTACAGCAGCTACAATGATTATTGCGGTACCTACTGGAATAAAAATTTTTAGTTGAATCGCAACTATGTGAGAAGGTTCAATCCATTTAAAAACACCAATGCTTTTTGCAATTGGTTTCATTTTTCTTTTCACAATAGGGGGTTTAACTGGAATTATACTAGCGAATTCCGGATTAGATATTAGCTTACATGATACTTACTATGTTGTTGCCCATTTTCATTATGTTCTTTCTATGGGAGCAGTGTTTGCAATATTTGCAGGCTTCTACTACTGATTTGGTAAAATTACCGGATTACAGTATTCAGAATTATTAGGCCAAATTCATTTTTGGTCGACTTTTATTGGAGTAAATCTTACATTTATGCCTATGCATTTTTTAGGATTAGCGGGTATGCCAAGAAGAATTCCTGATTATCCAGATGCTTATGCAGGATGAAATTTAATTGCTTCATATGGTTCATATATTGCTTTTTTCAGCACTTTATTTTTTTTCTATTTAGTGTTTATTTCTCTAATTTCAGATAATGAGTGTGCGAACTCTCCTTGAAATTTTGAAGACTACGAAAAGCAAAGCAACTCAACAATCGAATGAGTTATTAATTCGCCTCCAGCGTATCATACTTTTGATGAGATGCCTCTAATTTGTGAGACAATAAAATAAAATTAATATGATTTTTTTTAATTTAAAAATTTCCCCTCTCTTTTTAATGCTTGTTTTTTCTATTTACCCTACATTTATTTTTAGTGATGCGCCTGAAAATTGACAATTAAGTTTTCAAGACCCTGCCACACCAATAATGGAGGGAATAATAAATTTACATCATGATTTGATGTTTTTTATTTGTGTCATCTCTATTTTTGTATCCTGAATGCTAGGTAAAACTTTGTGACATTTTGAGTCTACTCAAAATTCTTCACCTTCTTCATTATCTCATGGTACCTTAATTGAAGTAATTTGAACTGTTACTCCAGCTTTTATTTTATTATTGATTGCAGTTCCTTCTTTTTCATTATTATATGCTATGGATGAAGTCATTTCTCCTGCTATCACTATAAAAACGTTAGGTCGTCAATGATATTGAAGTTATGAGTACTCAGACTACTTAAATGACGAGAATGAAGCTATTATATACGATAGTTATATGATTCCAGAAGAGGACTTAAAAGTTGGACAGCTTCGTTTATTAGAAGTCGATAATCGTATGGTTGTTCCTATTAATACTCATATCCGCGTTATTGTTTCAGCTGCAGACGTTTTACATAGTTGAGCAGTTCCTTCTTTAGGTGTAAAGTGTGATGCAATTCCAGGGCGCTTAAACCAAATCTCCCTGTTTATTAAGCGAGAAGGCTTATACTATGGTCAATGTAGCGAAATTTGTGGCATTAATCATGGGTTTATGCCTATTGTAGTAGAAGCTGTTGCTTTGCCTAATTATATTTCTTGAATTTCGAATAAACTAAGTGAGTAACTTTTTATTGTGCGCTTATCTTTATTACAATTACTTTTATTACTTTTTACATTTATTTTTCTTTTTTACTCTAACTCACAATTTATTACAAATATACGCAGTTTTATTAAAAAGTTTTTTAAACAAATACTAAAATAAAAAATGATTCAATTATCTCAAGTTTCGAAAGTTGTTCAAAGACATCCATTTCATCTTGTTGATCCTAGCCCTTGACCGTTTGTAGCTTCTTTAGCAGCTTTTACTTGCACAATAGGTGGTGTTATGTATATGCATGCTTACGCCAATGGCCAATTTGTTTTAACGTGTGGTTTTAGTATACTCTTTATTTCAATGTTTGTGTGGTGACGTGATGTTGTTAGAGAATCAACTTTTGAAGGTCATCATACTGGTATTGTTCAGCAAGGTTTACGTTATGGTGTAATTCTTTTTATTGTTTCGGAAATTCTCTTCTTCTTCGCTTTCTTTTGAGCTTTCTTTCATAGCAGCTTGGCTCCAGCTATCGAAATAGGATCAATTTGACCTCCTAAAGGTATTAGTGTCTTAAACCCATGAGAAATTCCTTTTTTAAACACTTTAATTTTATTACTTTCAGGATGCACTGTTACTTGATGTCATCACGCTATTGTAGCAAATTTTCGTTCGCAAGCTATTTTAAGTTTAAGTTTAACAGTTGTTTTAGCTATTTTATTTTCAAGTTTACAAGTTTATGAGTATAAAATGGCAGATTTCAGACTGTCAGATGGGATCTATGGATCTACATTTTATATGGCGACAGGATTTCATGGATTTCATGTTTTTATAGGTACAGTCTCATTATTTATCTGCTTGATACGATTGATTCAGTATCAATTAACACAGCAGCATCATTTTGGATTTGAATCAGCAGCTTGATATTGACACTTCGTAGATGTTGTTTGGTTATTTTTATTTGTATCAATATACTGATGAGGTGGTTTATAAAATGTTAAATTTCAGCTTCTTACTCTTATTCTCGTTATTTTTAATTTCCCAAAATATTTTTTTATTAAATGAGGAATCGCTTATTTTATTGTGTTTTGTTATATTTTGTTGATTAGTTTTCGATAAAATTCAGGCGTTAGTTGCTCTAGATTTTGATCAACGTTCTGATAAAATTCAGATCTCGTTGAAAGATTCATTAGATCAAGTCATTGATACTTCTATTAAAAATTTAGAATTACAAAAACAACTCGAGTCTATTAATTTAGAGTTACAATTGTTAAAAAAACATTTTATTGATTTAAACTCATTAATCTCAGCAAAGTTATGTGATTTTTCTGTCCAACAAACAAAATCAGTCTTTTATAAAAAGCTATTATTTGCACAAAGACTAGAACAACAAATGGCAAAATTACTTACATTACTTATTTTTAAAAAATTAAGCAAAATAGTTTTATTAAATTTTTTTTATACACAAAATTTACAAATTCCAATTTTTTTATGTCTTAATAAAATCGCATTACGTGAATGCTTAGAAAACATTTAGGCGAATATAGATAAATTGGTAGATTCATTAGTTTTCCAAACTAAAAGTTGCGGGTTCGAGTCCCGCTATTCGCTTTTTATTTTGGTGTATCGCCAAATTGGTAAGGCGTTAACTTTTGATGTTATCATGTAAAGGTTCGAGTCCTTTTACACCAGATTAATAAAAAAGTAAAACTATAATGCTCGCTTGGTGAAAATGGTAAACACGATGGACTTAAAATCCATTCTCTCTACAGAATTGCTGGTTCAAGTCCAGTAGCGAGTACTTTTTTATCTCAAAATATAAAATTATTTATTAAAAAAATTATGCGTTTTATTAAACAACCACTTATTTCTGTAACAAATAATCATCTAATAGATTATCCTACTCCGATAAACATACATTATGCCTGAAATTTTGGTTTTCTAGCTTCTATGTGTTTAATCATACAAATTCTAACTGGGGTTTTTCTTGCGATGCATTATACTCCGCACGTAGATTTAGCTTTTGAAAGTGTTGAACACATTATGAGAAATGTTAATTATGGCTGACTTTTACGTTATATCCATTCTAATGGAGCCTCTATGTTTTTTGTAGTAGTGTACATTCATATTTTTCGAGGCCTTTATTTTGGATCTTATATTAAACCTCGTCATTGAGTTTGAGTTATTGGAGTAATAATATTTCTTTTAATGATTATTACAGCTTTTATAGGTTACGTGTTACCATGAGGGCAAATGAGTCTGTGAGGAGCTACTGTTATTACGAATTTAGTTTCTGCTGTACCTATAGTCGGAGATTCCATTGTAACTTGATTATGAGGAGGATTCTCTGTGGACAATGCTACATTGAACCGTTTTTTTAGTTTACATTATCTTCTACCCTTTATCATTGTAGCAACTTCTCTTATACATATTACAGCGTTACACCAAGATGGTTCAGGAAATCCTTTAGGGGTTGATTCAAACGTGGATAAAATTAGTATGTTCCCTTACTTTATAATAAAAGATTTTTTAGGACTAGTCATTTTTATAATCATCTTTTCTATTTTTGTATATTTTTTTCCTAATTTATTAGGACATCCTGACAATTATATTGAAGCTAATCCAATGGTAACTCCTGCCCATATTGTGCCAGAATGATATTTTTTACCATTTTATGCCATTCTACGTAGTATTCCTCATAAACTAGGTGGAGTAATTGCTATGATATCATCTATAGCTATTTTAGTATTGCTTCCTTGAATTCATAGTGCAGAAATTAAAAGCTCAAGATTTAGACCATTATATAAGTTTTTATACTGAACTATGATTAGTTGCTGTTTAATTCTAGGATGAATTGGGGGTATGCCGGTAGAAGAACCTTACGTATTAGCAGGACAAATTGCTAGTTTATATTACTTCTTTTATTTCTTAGTCATGCTGCCGTCTCTAGGATACATTGAAAAATATTTATTAAACTTTAGATAACATTATAAAATTTTTATCACTTTACAAACCATACTTAGTAAACTAAGTATGGTTTGTAAGTGATACGTGATGAGGCATTTGTAAAGCGCTCTTAATCTAAAAAATAACCAAAACATGCATTTTTGATTCTATTAGGCCGTTTTTGAAAATAGCTCTTACTTACACAATTAAGTTAATGGTTGCCAGAGCAAAACATAAACATATATAAAAAGTAGCAATATAATTGCAAGAAAAGAATCTTAAATGCTTTTTTTATACTTCAAAAAAATTGCTACACGAGTAAGGTTACAAATAAACTGGAATATTTTCATTCTGGTCTATTTGTGTTGACTCAAAACGTGCTTTCTAAAGCTGTTTTTAGACGTAACCAGAAAAACAGTCTGCGGAAAACATGTCTGAAATAAAACAAGATACTAAACTAAGTTTTATTTCCCCGTATATTTATTTTCTGGTATAAAAATAAAATAATTTTAAGTACGGATAGAGGGACTCGAACCCCCATGATTTTAAAAAATCATTAGAATCTAAATCTAATACGTCTACCATTTCATCATATCCGTTTATTTACGCAAATACATAAATTTAGTAGCACCTTGAAAATTACGGGTTAATTGAAGTTCGATTTTTTGTTTTTTTACATCAGTACGTTGATGCATTGTCAAAACAATTGCCCCTATCATAGCCACTAGGAGAATTAAACCCGATAATAAAAACAAAAAACTATATTTAGTGTATAAAACACCACCTACAACTTCTATATTAGTTAATGCACAATTTCCCAATAACCATGATGTTCAAGTTAAATAACTTTGTTGTAAACTAAAAAAATTGAATTCTTGAATAATCCCTAAAACTTGAATGAATAGTATAAAGAAAATTAAGCATCCGAGAGATACTAATGAAAAAAAATTTAATTTTAATTGGATCGATTTAACATTAAGCATCATTACTACAAAAAGAAATAACACAGCAATAGCGCCTACGTAAACAATTAATAACATAAATGATAAAAACTCTGCGCCAAAAAGTAAAAGTAAACTCGCTACATTACAGAAAACCAAAATTAGAAATAAAACAGAATGTACTGCATTTTTTAGATTAACAACCATAAGAGATGAAATTAAAGCAAAACTTGAAAACAATCCGAACAAGAAAAAATCAATAGACATAATTTCACATAGTTTATATTTTGAAAGCGAAAAAAGGGATTTGAACCCTCAACCTTAATCTTGGCAAGATTATACTCTGCCTATTGAGCTATTTCCGCCATCTAAATTTGGGCGAAGAATGGGATTTGAACCCATGTCCTCCAGATTCACACTCTATTGCTTAACCATGCCAAGCTCTCTCCGCCATTATAATTTTTTTACAATGTTGTATTTAATAGATGCAATAGCTTTACCTGGATTTAATGATTTAGGACAAGCTTTACTGCAATTCATAATAGTATGGCATCGGAATAGTCTCATTTTATGATTCAAGAAATCTAAACGATATTGCGTTGATGAGTCCCTAGAGTCAACAATTCATCTATAAGCTTGAAGCAAGATTGCAGGTCCTAGATATTTATCATGGTTCCATCAGTAACTAGGGCAACTTGCTGAACAGCATGCACAAAGAATGCATTCATATAAACCATCCAACTCTAGCCTATCGGTTTTTGATTGTAAAAATTCATTTTTTTGAGGGTTATAATTTATTAATCAAGGCTTAATTAAACGGTACTGTGAGTAAAAATTACTTAAATCTGGAATCAAATCTTTAATAATATACATATGAGGTAAAGGATAAATAGTAATAAATTTTGTTGAAGTTTTCAATGACTTTAAACAAGCTAAAGAATTAACTCCATTGATGTTCATCGCGCAACTACCACAAATTCCTTCTCTACAAGATCGTCTAAATGCTAATGTGGAATCTTGAGTATCTTTTACTTGTATTAGTGCATCTAAAACCATGGGACCACAATAATCCAAAGAAATTGGATAAATAGTGAATCAAGGCTTTTTATTTAAATGTGGATTTCATCTGTAAACACGAATATATTTTTGATTTGATAAACTACCTAATAAATAGGGTACCCTTAAATTATTTTGTATAAACATACTTTAATTTTTTTAAAATATGAGTATTATTCTCATTAATATAATGGACATAAATATAATTAAAAAAACTGAAGATAATTTTATTGAGGTTTGTTTTAGATATAAAAGAAGATCTCATATAATATGCCTAAAACCATTTAAGCCATGGTATGAAAAGACTAGTATAAAACCTATATAATTAAATTCAGTAATTCAGTAAGCTAACGTAGGTAATTTAAATAAAAAATAAGTTAATTCAAAAGTAAAAAAAATTTCTGGTATGCTAACTGTAAAAAATAAAATAATTGCTAAAACAACACCAGAAATGCGATGTCATATTGAAAATAAAGACGAATGTTGAGGTATATAAATACTAAGATGAGGTGAAATAGGACGATTAAAAGCTTTGCTCATTATAAAATTTTAAACTTAGTCAAAGAATGTCCAGAATGGGATTTGAACCCATGACGCAAGGATTTTCAGTCCTATGCTCTAACCAACTGAGCTATCTAGACTTTTCTAAAATAGATGAAGTAGGATTTGAACCTACGATAATATACCTTATGCCAATTTTCAAAATTGGTGCTTTAAACCACTCAGCCATTCATCCCTATCCATAAATTAGGGTAGTAGGATTTGAACCTACAATCTTTTGCACCCAAAGCAAACACGATAACCTTTTTCGCTACACCCTATTTAAATGTGTAAAAGTTTATTTACTAAGTAAATAAAATTAAAAAAGCCATCATTAACGCAAATAAGGCAACTGCCTCCGTTAACGCAAATCCTAGAATAGTATATCCAAATAATTGTTGTTTTAACGAGGGATTACGTGCATAAGCCATTACTAGAGAACCAAAAACAATTCCTACACCAGCACCTACACCTGTTAAACCAATAGTTGCTAAACCAGCACCTATCATTTTTGCACTTTGAAGAGTAACATTCATTTTATTCTATTTTTTTAGTTATAATTATTTTAAGCCTCTTAGTAAAAGCTAGAATTGGATTCGAACCAATATAAAAAGATTTGCAATCTTCTGCATAACCGCTTTGCTATCTAGCCAATTAATAAACTAATAACGGAAATAGGATTTGAACCTATGACTTTTGGATTATGATTCCAACGTTCTAACCAACTAAACTACTCCGCCTTATTTTTATTAAAGTCTTCTAGTTTTTTGTTCTTTACAACCATTATGTGGTAACGAATTTTTATCACAAATCGATAAAATATTTAAATCTTTTGCTTTAATGTATTTTAATATTGTTTTTTTATTTTTTCTAAATCCTTTTAGCTTTACATGAAGAAACCTGCAATTTAATTTTTGCAAGTATGCTGCAACCAATTTTGTAACCGAGATTAAAGATGTTGAAGTTATTTTTTTGGCACCTTTAGTTTTATACGCACCAATGGAAGTTCAATAAACTACATTACCTTCTAAATCCGTTATTGTGTATAAAATATTGTTAGAAGTAAACAAAATTGAGAGTATAAGTGATTTAAAAAGTTTCATTGAAATAAGTTAGTATAAAGTTTTTAATTGCCTAAAAATTCTATGTAGATAGTAGTTTTAGCAAAGATAAATTTACAGTTGAATTCAAAAGGGTTCAGGTATTTTATTAAGTTTACTTCTAAAATTAAAAATTGCAACAAGACTTATTCTCACTCTAAAGCGCCTTTGTACCACTCATAAACAAAACCGATAGTTAAGATTACTAAAAAAATAACCATTGTTGTAAAACCTAGTAAAGGCAAATCTCCCAGTACTAAAGATCAAGGAAAAAGAAAACTAATTTCTAAATCAAAAATCAAAAAAAGTATAGCAACTAAATAAAACCGTACATCAAAAGTTGCTCTAGCATCATCAAAGGGATTAAATCCGCACTCGTAAGCACTTACTTTTTCCTGATCTGCTTTTTGGGGAGTCAATAAATAAGACAAAATAAATAAAATTGATGATAGTAGTAAAGAGATTAATAAAAAAATTAGAATAATAGAATACTCAGAAAAAATCAACTTCATAATTTTAAGGTAATCAGTTAAAACTTAATAAAACTCCGGATACTAAAAAGACTCAACCTAATGCTAGGGGTAAAAATACTTTCCATCCTAAACGCATTAGTTGGTCATAACGATAACGTGGAAAAGCTGAACGCACTCAAATAAATCCAAAAAGTAAAATTGTTGTTTTTAAACCAAACCAAATTGTCGAGGGAATCCAATAAAAAATTAGTAGGTTAAAAACAGGTAACCAACCTCCTAAGAAAATAATTGTTGTTAAACTACACATTAAAATCATGTTTGCATATTCTCCTAGAAAAAATAAAGCAAATCCCATAGCGGAGTACTCAACATTATAACCAGCTACCAACTCAGCTTCAGCTTCCGGCAAATCAAAGGGAGCTCTATTAGTTTCTGCAAGAATTGAAATATAAAACATAATTAGAATTGGGAAAAGAGGAACAGCATATCAAATAGTTTGTTGAGCTAAAACAATTTCAGTAAAGTTTAAAGATCCCGCACATAACAAAACATTTATTAGAATAAGACCAATGGAAACTTCATAAGATACCATCTGTGCTGCAGAACGTAACGCTCCTAAAAATGCATATTTTGAATTACTAGCTCATCCAGAGGTTATAATTCCATATACCCCCAATGATGAAACAGCTAAAATATACAAAACTCCAATATTTAAATCTGCATAAACTAAACCTTCTCCAATCGGTAAAACACATCAAGAAAGTAAAGCTAATAAAAACGTTAAAACAGGAGCTAAAATAAAAATGCTTAGATTAGCGCTTGAAGGTAAAACAGTCTCTTTTACAAAAAGTTTTAATCCGTCAGCTAAAGGTTGTAGTAAGCCAAAAATTCCTACTATATTAGGACCCTTGCGACGTTGCATAGCTGCCATAACTTTTCGTTCAGCTAACGTCATGTAAGCAACTGCAATTAAAAGAGGCAGAATAATTAAGAAAATTTTTAGTAATACGCTGATTCAAAACATTGCTTTTTATTTAAAAAGTTAAGGTCATTAAAGTTATAAAATTAGTAATGAATTCCAAATCAATAAAAATGGAAATAAGAGTTAAAATGGAAATGCCTAGAATAAAAGAAGTTTCTTTACTCATAGGGTACGTAACAATGCTATCCACTAAGTCTATAAAGTACATGGTTTTTATTAATCGAATATAATAAAAACAAGAAATACAACTCGCTACAATAGCAATTAGGCTTATACCTATAGAGTGCGACTGTAAAGCTATTAATAAAACAAAAAACTTAGCAAAAAAACCAGCCAATGGTGGAATTCCAGCCATAGAAAATAAAATTATTACCATTGAATTAGCTAGCAACGAATTATTCTTTCCTAACGCTTTAATATCTCATAGGTAACGAGTTTGATAATGAGTTGGATATCGGTAAAATCTTAAACCAATTATAAATGAGAAACTACCTAGCATCGTTAAAATATATACAAAAGTATAGAAAATACCACTAATAAGTCCTTCTGAGTCTCCCATTAGTAAAGCAATTAAAATAAAACCTATATGAGTAATAGAACTGTATGCCATAAACCGCTTTCATTTAGTCTGCATAAATGCTCCTAGAGAACCTATTAACAATGAAAAAGTAGCACAAATTATAATAAAATTTCTTCATAAAGGCATAAAATCATAAAAAGAGAAAACTAAAAAACGAAAAAGCAAAGTCAAAATAACTACTTTTGGTAAAATAGAGAAAAATGCAGTTACAGAAGTAGGAGCTCCTTCGTAAACATCAGGAGCTCACATATGAAATGGAGCTGCACTTATTTTAAATAAGAACGAAACTGTAACAAAAGCAAAACCAATTAAAATGCCTATGAAGTAGAAGTTTTCATCAATTAAGATACCTGAAAAAAACTTGGAAAAATCATTTAAGTTAGTTAATCCTGTTAACCCGTATAGAATAGAAGATCCAAATAAAAGCAAAGCAGAAGAAAAAGCTCCCAAAACAAAGTATTTAAGGCCCGCCTCTGTTGAAAATTCGGAGTTTCTTTTAAAACTAGCTAAAATATAAAAAATTAAACTTTGAAGTTCTATAGTTAAATAAATTGACAAAATATCAAATGATTGAATTACAAACAGCATAGCACAAACAGCTAGTAAAGATAGTATTCAGTATTCAAATGAATTTAATTTTTCAAACTTAGTATATGGCAAAGACAGTAAAAGCCATAGATTAACGGAAAACAAAATAATTAGTTTTAAGTTTCATACAAATGTATCACTAATTAAAAGAGAGTTCCAATACAACATTGAAATAGGAAATTGAGAATAAGTTAGAATTAAGCTTAAAATACTAACTTGTAATGCTAATCAACCTAAATTTTGACTTAAAATAGGATAACCCAAGCTAAAAAAATTAGATGAAAGGACTCCGTAAAGAAGAAGTAAACAGACACTAAAAATAATATAAATTTCAGTTACAGCAGGATATATATTGTAGAAGATACTTGTCATTAAAAAAATAATTAGTTTAACCCTATAATAAAATTTCTAGAACTTTAACCATAGTTCTATGGAAACAATACGAAGTAAAGATAGAGATAGTATCTTCACCTTTTTGGTATGAATATAATCTTTCAATACTGATCTTAACCCTAAAATTATATGAAATAACAAAAATCCTACAGATGCTAATCCAATCTCTAAATCAAATAAAAAACCTGAGAAAGTAGAAAAAGATGCAAAACGTAAAAAAAATCAAGAAATATTAAACATACTGTCCAACTAAATTAATTACAGAGTAGTGAATTTCATTTAGAAAAAAAACAGGGTATAAGCCCATTCACAAGGTAGAAAAAACTAATGGTAATAATATTCAAAGTTCTCTGCGAGATATATCTTGAAAAAAGTGAAAATATTGTAGCTTCAGTGAGCCAAAGCTTATTCGATTAAATAATCAAATTGAATAAGAAGCGCCTAGTACCATACCGAAAGAAGCGAAAAAAGTTAGAGCCGTACTATTTTGAAAAGATCCTATTAAAACCAGCAATTCGCCTATAAAACTACTTGTACCGGGAAATCCTAAGTTTGTCAGAATAAAATAAAGTAGGAACAAACCAAAAAGAGGCATCACTTGCACTAAACCATTGTAATACTTTATAATTCGAGTTTTATAACGATCATATAAAAATCCGATACATAAAAATAAAGCACTAGAAACTAAGCCATGGCTTAGCATAAGTAAAATACTACCTTCAATTCCTTGAATATTAAAGGAAAATATTCCAATAGTCACAAATCCCATATGAGACACAGAAGAGTAAGCTATTATTTTTTTTAGGTCTATTTGCCTTAGAGTTGTCAATGAAGCATAAACCACAGCAACCAAACTTAAAATTAGTACAAAGGGCGTAAAATAAATAGAAGCTGAAGGAAACATAGGTAATGAAAAACGTAAAAATCCATAACCTCCTAATTTTAATAATATACCTGCTAAAATTACGGAGCCTGCAGTAGGAGCTTCAGCATGAGCTTCAGGAAGTCATATATGAAAAGGAATCATAGGTATTTTAACAGCAAAACTTGCAAAAAAAGCAATTCACAAAAATATTTGAGTTACTTCAGAAAATTTTATGTGCCATAAAAAACGCAAGTCTGTAGTACCCACATAAAAATAAATAAATAACAAAGCTAATAACATTAAAAGAGACCCTATTAACGTGTATAAAAAAAATTGATAAGCAGCTCTAATTTTTCTATCACGGGAGCCTCAAACTCCTATAATTAAAAACATAGGAATAAGAACACTTTCAAAGAAAACATAAAACAAAAGCAAATCTAAAACGCAAAATACTTGAATTAAAAGAAACTCTAATGTTAAAAAGCATAGTAAGTAATCTTTCAAAAAAAATGATACAGAACCTCAGCTAATTAACACACATATAATACTAAGAAAAGTTGTCAGTATTATAAAGAATAAAGATATACCGTCAACCCCTATAGAATAATTAAAATTCATTAATGACGACCAAAAAAGAACTTCTGAGAACTGAAAAAATGAAGAACTAGAATCAAATAACACTCATAAAAGTAGCGAAAAAATGAAAGCAATACAAGTAGTCCATAAAGCAATGAGTCTATGAGTTTTTTCGTTTTCTGCAGGAACTAAAAAAATAAAAAAAACACCTATTAAAGGAATTAAGGATGTTCAAATAAGAGGATTAAATAATTTTAAATTAATCATATAAATTAGTTAAATTAATTGGGTCTAGATTGATTCGAACAATCAACTTTACGCTTATCAAGTTACAATCGATATCTAAATAAAAAGCATATTTTACTTATCTTTGCACCAAACTGTACATGATAATTTCTTATCATACAGCTTTTCCTTAGACATTTAAAGTCTAAATCAATATTATCAGCATATTTTTTTCATTACAAAAAAACTTTGGCTTAAATATCTGCCTTAACGCATGTTTCAATTTTTTATATTTAAAATTTGTAGGGTTTTGTTTTACACCTATTATTGTTTTGAATTGAATTTAATTGATCAGCACGCTTTTCAACTATCCTCATAAATAAGTTATTAGAGTTTAGATGTTTTCAACAAATTTCTGTTCGTACCCAATAAATTTTAATATAGAGTGATTCAGCTTTAGTAAATACTATAAATCAAACAAACATTATAATTCTAATGACAAGACTTGCACTTGTATAAAAAATTAATTCGATTCATAGAAAACGAGAGTTTCATAAATATAATCATCAGGAAACACTAACATGTCACACGCGTACGCTCTAACCATTAAGCTATAGACCCTTGAAAATTTTGTTAAATAAAAAATAATAATATAAAATAAAAACTAATTAAATGTAAATTAAAATCTAATCCAAATAAAATGACTTAAAAATAAACATAAACCCATAATCATAAAATATAAGTAATGAGTTATTTGCCCAGTTTGAATTTGCGTTATTAGTATAGACCAACTCGGAATCCATTTAGAAAATCCGTAAGGTCCTGAGAGTTCTATAAATCCTCTATCTAAATTCTTAAAGGATACTGAATATCCAAAATTCAAAATAGGATATACCATAAACCTATTGTAAATTATGTCCCAGTATCACTTTTTATTAATTAAAAAGCATATAAATTTATGAAAATAATTGTATAAAAATAATCTATCAGACATCAAATTAATTAAACTTGCCAAAATAATTCCTAAAATACTCACTGCAAATGGTAATCATTTAGCAAATAAATCTAGGTATTCTGATTCAATAAAATTGGAATTTTTAGGAAGGATTAATATAGAAGTTTTCCAAAAGTCTGTACCTAAACCTATAAATAAGTCTTTAGTAGAGTAACCAATCAAAATACTACATATTGATAAAATTAATAAAGGTGTTAGTATAACTCATGATGATTCACAAATTTTATCTAAAATAGTTCTGCTTGAGTTTACATTATTTAAAAAAGTTAAAAACAATAACCGAAAAGAATAGAAAGCTGTAAAAAAAGCAGACATAGTACCTAATCAACAAGCGAATGCTCCAGGAATATTATTTAAATTTGGATACAATAAAATATGGGATAATTCAAGTATTACATCTTTAGAATAAAAACCTGTTAAAAAAGGAAAGCCTACTAGTGATAGTGAACCTATTAACATTACAGAATACGTAATCGGTAAGAATTTAATTAAAGAGCCCATACGACGCATATCCTGTTCGTCATTAGCAGCGTGAATAATAGATCCCGCACCTAAAAATAGTAAAGCTTTAAAAAAAGCATGATTTGATAAATGAAATAAACTTATATTATAAGAAGACATCCCACAAGAAAAGATCATATAACCTAGTTGACTGCAAGTTGAGTAAGCTATTACCCTTTTTAAATCATTTTGAAAAACTCCAGTCATAGAAGCAAAAAAAGCTGTAAGCGATCCTACAATAACCAAAACTGTTAATACAGTAGTAGAAAACTCTATAAGGGGGGAAAACCTAATCATAAGAAAAACCCCTGCTGTTACCATTGTAGCGGCATGTATTAAAGCTGAAACTGGTGTGGGGCCTTCCATAGCATCAGGTAATCAAGTATGCAAACCTAGCTGAGCTGATTTTCCAATGGCTCCGATAAACAAAAATATTCCGATTGCTGTAATACTATGAACTTGAAAATTGCAAAATGTAATAAAATGATTCAACATTAAAGGTGTTAACGAAAAAATAGTTAAATAATCCACAGAATGAAAAACATAAAAAATAGTAAATATACCTAGACTCAATCCGAAATCACCAATTCGGTTTACTACTAAAGCTTTAATAGCCGATTGATTTGCAGCTAGTCTAGTAAATCAAAAATTAATTAGCAAATAAGAAGCCAAGCCCACACCTTCTCAACCAACAAACATCTGAATTACATTATCAGCTGTCACTAAAATTAACATAAAAAAAGTGAAAATTTCTAAAAATGACATAAAGCGAGGAAAATGAGGATCATTTTCCATATAACTAATTGAATAAATATGAACTAAACTAGAAATAAAGGTTACAACAACCAACATAGTTACAGTTAAACTATCAAACAGAAACCCCCAGTTCACATTAAAAGTGTCTGAACTAATTCAAGAACTTACTGAAATATAGCAAGTAGTTCCAATTAAGCCTACTTCATAAAAAGCGATAATAGAAAATAATAAAGAAAATAAAACACAAGAAGTTGAGAAAATACTAGCTCCGTAATATCCTAGCCAGCGACCTCCTAATCCGGTAATTATTGATCCTAGAAAGGGTAAAGTTAGAATAAGAAGATACATTTTTAAAGCAATTTTATTTTAAATTCAATGCTTTTGGATACAAAAAAATATAGCTCAATAATTCAGCACCACAATATTTTGTTGTATTAAAAATAACCGAGCCTATCCTTTCATCGACAGACGCTAAATTAATATTTTGATTTGTTTTTAGAATAGAAAATCAGCTGCTATTAATAGAATTTCTTACTGATGATAAACCATTAATCAAATTACTCTGAATTAAATTTTGTCTATCAGTCATTTTCTTTTGAGATTCTAGTACCTTTGTGTAATTTAGGTCAACAATTTGTTTACGAGATTTTATAGAAATTAAAAATTTAGGCAAAAAGAAATGAGTCAAAATAGTATAAAATGTAGTGAAGATAACAAATAATCAAAAAATTTGAGAGAAAACAATAGTGAAATCTAATTGAGGCATTTTTAAGTTAAGTTTTATTTTTTTAATGTAAGTCTAATACATCATTTAAGTAAATACAAGTTAGTAAAGTAAACACATAGGCTTGAAGGCCAGCAATTGCCAATTCTAACCCAATAAGTGCAATAAGAAGTCCCAACGGAATTAAATGAAAAACAGCAAGTAGACCACCTGCTGAAAGCATTGTTCATGCAAAACCAGCGATAATTTTAAGTAAAGTATGTCCAGAAGTCATGTTGGCAAACAATCGTATTGATAACGTGAACACTTTTACAATATAAGAAAGAAACTCTATAGTTATCAAAAGAGGAACAATTAGTAAAGGCACTCCCCTAGGTAAAAATAAAGCAAAAAACTTAATCCCATGAGTTTGAAGACCTATAATATTTATACCAATAAAAATAGACAGCGCCAATCCAAAGGTAAAGCTTATATGGCTCGTAACAGTGAAACTATAAGGTATCATTCCTATTAAATTACAAAAAAGTAGGAATAAGTGTAATGTAAATATAAATGGAAAGTAAAATTGTCCTTTAGAACCTAAGTTATCTTGAACAATACCTGACGTTATCTCATAAATTGATTCTTTCAAAAGTTGTCAGCGATTAGGGACTAAACTATTTTTATGTAAGCTTAAACTAATCCATAAGCTAGAAATTAGGAAAGCTATAAACATAAATAATGTTGAATTAGTTAATGAAAAATTCAACCCAAAAAGAGTTAAAGGTATAAGCGCAACAATTTCAAATTGTTCTAGTGGGCTTGCAAAAATAAAGTTTGACATTTTATTATTAGTTATTAATTTAATTGTTAAAGTTTATCTAACCAGGAGAAAAAGGAATTGAACCTCCAACCATTGGTTTTGAAAACCAAAGCTCTACCATTGAGCTATTCTCCTATTTACTCTAAAGTTTTTGTTGAAAAAGAATTTATTGCGATGAAAAAATTGAGCCAGTAACAGGCTTTCTTATTAAATAAAGTTTGTTTACGATTTTTGAGGATATAAAAAAATCTATTTCTCAGGATAAAGAAAAATTTTGAAGATTCAAGATTTTATCGGATAGCAGTAAAGAATTTAAACAGATATCTAAAAATTTATATTTTTGAATACCTCTACAAGTCAAATAAAAAATTAACGGTTTAGAAAAGTTTGTCCTAGGATTTTGAATTTTGGTTTTTTGTCCCGAAAAAAATTCCATAATTAGTATATGCTTTAGTAAAGATTCATTAGAAACTATTTTAAATCGCTTATCAGCAGGAAGAATTTTTATTTGGATAGATTTAGATTTAAAAAAATTATTAAAACGTGGGTTTTTATCTAATGAATCAAAGATACTTACATGTTTAGAATATGATTTTAAGCGAGCAATCTTCATAGTAGTTTTAAATGTAACATATTCATTGGAAATAATCGGAATTGAACCGATACTCTTATGTATGCAAAACATATATTTTACCAGTTTAAACTATATTCCCATAATTTTTTTGTACACTAAATATTTTATTTTGGTTTATTTAAAAATACAGGAAGAATGGGATTTGAACCCATGACATTAATTAGTTATAATGTGACGGTTTAGCAAACCGTTGTTTTAACCACTCAACCATCTCCCTTATCTGCTTTTTTAAACGCTTTCTTTGTTAGAGTAAAACAGAATCTCTCTTATATTGAATCTTTTTTAACCGGTCCCCTTTTTTGGTCGTCAAATTCAATTTGACGACCAAAAAAGGGGACCGGTTAAAAAAGATTCAATATAAGAGAAATTCTGTTTACTGATCAACAAATTTTGAATACTTCTAATTAATAATAATATTCAAACCAAAATAAAAGCTAATAAACTTGTGAAACGCTCTTTAATAACTACGAAGAGATGGCTGAGTGGTTTAAAGCGATAGACTGTAAATCTATTATTGTATTCTTGGTAGCTTAAATTAGGTAAAGCGTATGGCTGTTAACCATTAGATTATAGGTTCAAATCCTATCCAAGAAGATTCGTACATTAAGAGCAATTAACTCAATAGGTAGAGTATTTCGTTTACACTGAAAAAGCTAGTGGTTCGAGTCCACTATTGCTTACGTATGAGGTGTTTGTAGCTTAACTGGAATAAAAGCGTTAAACTACGGATTTAAAGATTGAAAGTTCGATTCTTTCCAAACACGAATTTTAGATTACGGGAGTGTATAGCTTAATTAGGTAAAGCAATAAACTTTTAATTTAAAGATCTTAGGTTCAAATCCTAATACACTCAAAAAACCCACTATATTTTTTATTGATTAAGTACTATTTAACTGAGTTTACTTACCGCCTAACCTATGTCATCTTATGCTTTATTCTATGCACTATAACTACTTTTCCTGATATTTATATTTTAGTTTTATTTAAAACTTACCCCTTTTTGTCATTCTTCAATCAAAAGTTTCTATTGACTTCAATAACTGACTTTTTGGATTTAGTATGAATCGTTATTCCTGATGTTGTTCATCTTTTTGTGTTACCTTTTATTATATATCATTCATACCATTTTTATAAGTCAAGTTGGTACTTTTATCAATTAAATATTATTAGAAAGAGTCTTTTTTGAGTGGGTTTTTTGAGTGTTTGTTCATTTTCATTTTTTTATTTAACCTTAACTCCAGCAGCTATTAATTTTTTAGTTCAATGGGACATTTTAAATCAAAGAAATAATTTTCTTTTAGTTGAGATAGAATTGCGATTACTAGGTTATGTATCATGATTTGTATCTTTCCAATATAGTGTTATAAATCTTGTAAATCTTTTATTTATGCTATTTTGACAAGGTTTTATTTGGTGTAAATTTACTGCTATTTATTATTTACTAAAATTTTATAAACAAGCGCTGGTTTTTTTTACTATTTTTTTACTATTTTTAATTAATCCTCCTGATATATTTTTGCAATTTTTGATTATATTTATCACTTGTTTAGTTTATGAAATTATATTTTTAGTAATCTGTGTTAAATTAGTTAATTTAAATAATAGTAATGCCAACAATTCGTCAACTTCTCAAATATCCTAGAAAAAACACCCTAGAAAAAACAAAACCCTCTGCTCTTCAATCAAATCCACAAAAAAAAGGCGTTTGTCTTAAAGTTTATACAATTAATCCTAAAAAACCAAATTCAGCTGAACGAAAAGTTGCTAAAGTTCAACTGACGTCTAATAAGCTTGTAATCGGTTACATTCCTGGAGAAGGTCATTCTCTACAAGAGCATTCTATTGTTTTAGTACGTGGTGGTCGAGTAAAAGATCTTCCTGGAGTACGTTATCACTTTATACGAGGCTCCCATGATTTGAATGCTGTTTTGGGCCGTAAAACATCACGCTCGAAATATGGCAAAAAATCAACTTAATAGGCTCCTATCGTTTAATGGTCAGGACTTTGCTTTTTCGTGGCAAAAATGTGGGTTCGAGTCCACTAGGAGTACTACGGGATAGAGTAATTTAGGTAACTCATTAGGCTCATGACCTAAAGTTATAGGTTCAAATCCTATTTCCGTATACTTCAAGTAACTTTAATTTTAAGCAAAGTCAAAATGAAATTTATTCAAACAAAAAAATCGTAAACTGAAAAAAAGAATATCAAAAAGGTTCTTTTATTAAACGAATTACTTTAGTTAATAGTTTAAACTATAATTTATATATATACATGCTTAAAAAAGAAAATATTGGGTTTAATAAAAAGGTTTTGTCAGAGCTTTTTTTGAAAGAGGTGGGTTCGGGTCGTTGCTTGACTGAATGGTTATTAAAGTTCTATAGTATTTAATTCTTGAGGTAGTTAGAAAAGAATCAAAATTTGATGCAAATTTGACAAAATTACTAGAGTTTGATCCTGGCTCAGAGTGAACGTTTACGGTTAGCTTGACACATGCAAATTTTATTATTTTTGCTTTATTTGTAAAATAAATAGTAAACGGGTGAGTAAAATATAGAAATTAACCTTAAAATAATTGTTTGATTCATGAAAAAATTAAATTGGTTTAGGAGAAGTCTATAAAAGATTAGGTAGTTAATATTATTCAAAAATTTATTAAGCCTATGATCTTTAGCTGGTCTTTGAGGATGAACAGCCACATTGGGATTGAGAACGGCCCAAACTTTACTTAAAGGCAGCAGTGCGGAATCTTGGGCAATGAGCGAAAGCTTGACCCAGCTAAACCATATTTGTGAAGAAAGTGTATAGCTTTAAAACATTTTAAATAAACAAAATGATGACTGTTTATATATAAGTCCTGGCTAATTTCGTGCCAGCAGCCGCGGTAAAACGAGGAGGGCAAACGTTACTCAAATTAATTGGGCGTAAAGGATACGTAGGTGGAAGATTAAATTTCAATTTAAAATTAATGTTTTATTTATTAAATGGTTGTTAAACTAATTTTCTAGAGTTTAGAAGAAGGTTATAGAATTTTGAATGTAACAGTAAAATGTTTTAATATTTGAAGGAATCTCAAAAGCGAAAGCAGTTATCTATTTTAAAACTGACATTGAGGTATTAAAGTGTGGGTAGCAAAAGGGATTAGATACCCCTGTAGTCCACACCCTGAACTATGAGTGCGAATTTTTTAATTGTTAAAAATATAGCTAACGCGTTTAGCACTTCGCCTGGGAACTACGATCGCAAGGTTAAAACTCAAAGGAATTGACGGGGACCTACACAAGCAGTGGAGCATGTGGTTTAAAGCGAAAATACGCGTGAAACCTTACCAATTTTTGCATAGTTGTTAAATTATAATTACAGGTGTTGCATGGTTGTCGTCAGTCCGTGCTGTGAGGCGTTTGGTTTATTCCAACAAACGGACGAAACTTTTTTAAGTTTTTATACTAACTTAAATTATTTTTTAAGGATATCTTAAAGGAAGTAAAACAACGTCAAGTCTTCATGACCCTAATAAATTGGGCTACTTTCATGTGCTACAATAATTTTTTCAATACGAAGCGAAATTGTAAGATTTAGCAAATCTTAAAATAAAATTATGTGCAAATTGCTTTCTGAAACTTGAAAGCATGAAGTTGGAATTGCTAGTAATCGTAAATAAGAACGTTACGGTGAATTCGTTCTTAGGTCTTGTACACACCGCCCGTCACGCTATGGAAATTTATTTTATTTGAAAATTATAATTAATATAATTCACGGTAAAAAAAAGACTGGAGTGAAGTCGTAACAAGGTAGCCGTAGGGGAACCTGTGGCTGGAAAATTTAATAATACGTCTACTATCTCATTAATACTATAAAAATATATCAAATAATTAATTAGTTTAATCTTAAAATGCTAGAATACATAGGCAATTTTCATATCTCACTCTTACTTTTTTTGATTAGTGTGCTAGGGATATTTTTAAATCAAAAAAATATTCTTATTATGTTAATGTCTCTTGAAATGATGTTTTTGTCCATAAGTTTTAATTTAATTTTTTCCTCAATATATCTAGATGATATTAGTGGTCAGATATTTTCTTTACTTATTTTAACAGTAGCAGCCGCGGAATCTTCAATTGGTTTAGCTATTTTAGTAGTTTATTATAGAATTCGTAATAGTATAATAGTGGAGCTAATGACGCTGATAAAAGGATAGTCTATTTG